TTTATATAATGTTTAGTGCGGTGTGAATGCCTTGGAGGAAAAATATAGGCGTAAATAATTACGAAAGTGTTGGTCGAGATATACTGTGACACCAACCCCCCTAATATAGGAAACTAAAGCTGTAAAGCTTGCTGTAAACGCAGTAATATGGGGAAGTGAAACATCTTAGTACCCAGTTTGTTAAATCAACCGAGAAGCCATAAGTAGTGGTGAGCGAAAGTGGTGTTTGGCTAAATTATAAATTTAGAAACAAAAAATTCTTTTTACCTTAGAAGGTTATAGTCCTGTAGTTTTTAATTTTTTTTTTAATAGTAGAACAAGGCAAGTTTACCTTGTTCGAGTTTTGGGGGACCACCCTCAAAGCCTAAGGTTATTTTTCTTTCCGATAGTGAACAAGTACCGTGAGGGAAAGGTGAAAAAGAAGTCGCGACAGTTAATAGATCCTGAAACTCCGCATTTGAGTCGGCGCTTTTAAAAGCAACGGCATACCTTTTGTATAATGGGCAAGTGAATCTTAATAAAAGGCAAGCTTAAGTGTATCAAAGTCTAGGCGAAGATAACTCGAGTCTTAAATGGCGACTCATAGTCTTTTGTTAAGGACCCGAAACCGGTTGATCTAAACTTGAGCAGGCTGATATTGTAGTGGTAACATTTTTTGGAGGGCCGAACCCGTGTATGTGGCAAAATACTGGGATGACTTGAGTTTAGGGGTGAAAGGCCAATCAAAGCCGGTGATAGCTGGATTTCTGCGAAATCTATTTAAGTAGAGCGTTCTATTAGAGTAGTCTGGGGTAGAGCTCTGTGTAAGTGAGGGGGGCATTTGCTTTACCGAGCTTTGGCAAACTTCGAATACGGACTTTATTTTTAGGGCAGACAGAATATGTGTGCTAAGATTCATGTTCAAAAGGGAAACAGCCCAGATTGCTAGTTAAGGTCCATGATATAGCTTCAGTGATAAAGGTTATTTATGTTCAGAGACCGTCAGAAGGTAGGCTTGGAAGCAGCCATTCTTTTAAGACAGCGTAACAGCTCACTGACCTAGAATATAAATTCCGCGAATTTTGAGGGCTTAAAGTTATTGCCGAAACTTCAAACAAAATAATCTTAATAAATTTTTTGTGGTAGCAGAACATTCCGTAGGTTGTAAAAGCTATAGTGTAAACTATTGTGAAGATATCGGAAATGAGAATACTTGCATGAGTAGCACGAAACAATGATAAACATTGTGGCTGTAAGTCTAAGGTTTCCGATCTAAAGTAAAACTTGGTCGGCAGAAGTGTGTACTTCTAGAAAAAACGGTCCCTAAGCTGGCAGGCCAAGGCTTGTGGTAATGGGTAAGATTATGCTGTAATAAGTAACTGACGAAAAATTCACTTTATTTTTAATAAATTTAGAGGTAAATTATTTTTTCCAAGAAAAAGGCTCTTTTTTAAACCGTACCTTAAACCGTCACAGGTAGATGGGTTGAGAACACTAAAGCCTTGAGATAACCCCGTTGAAGGAACTCGGCAAAATGACTCTGTAACTTCGGAATAAGGAGTAAAAAGTGGTGCGAAAGCTTTACTTTTTGGCACAAAATTGGGGGTAGCGACTGTTTATTAAAAACACAGGTCTCTGCTAACTCGTAAGAGGTTGTATAGGGACTGACACCTGCCCGGTGCCGGTAGGTAAAGACCCAGTGTTTACGCATTGGTATCAAACCCCGGTAAACGGCGGCTGTAACTATGACGGTCCTAAGGTAGCGAAATTCCTTGTCGGGTAAGTTCCGACCCGCATGAATGGTGTAACGACTTCCCCGCTGTCTCCAACGGGGTCTCAGTGAAATTACAAAGGTCGTGAAGATGCGACCATCCTACAGCTGGACGGAAAGACCCCGTGCACCTTTACTATATGCAACTATTGTAATTCAAAGGTTTTAGTGTAGAATAGGTGGGAGCTTATGATTTAATTTCTACGGAGATTATTTAGGCGTTAGTGAAATACCACCCAAAGATTTGTTGGTTTACTAACTTACGGACAGTGGTTGCTGGGTAGTTTGACTGGGGCGGTCGCCTCCTAAAGAGTAGCGGAGGCATGCAAAGGTAGGCTCATTTCCAATAAAGGTAAATCGAGCGTAATGGTAAAAGCCTGCTTGACTGTAAGAAAAACATTTCGATCAGAGACGCAAGTCGGTCATAGTGATCCGGTAATTCTTTGTGGAAGGGTTATCGCGCAATGGATAAAAGGTACGCCGGGGATAACAGGCTAATGATCCTCTAGAGCTCCTATCGACGGGTTCGTTTGGCACCTCGATGTCGACTCATCACATCCTGGAGCTGAAAAGGGTTCCAAGGGTTCGGTTGTTCGCCGACGAAAGTGGTACGTGAGTTGGGTTTAGAACGTCGTGAGACAGTTTGGTCCCTATCTTCTGTGGGTGTTTGAAAATTGCGAGGACTATACCTTAGTACGAGAGGACCAGGAAAACTCGATCCCTGGTGTTCCGGTTGTTTTTTCAGAGCAGTGCCGGGTAGCTACATCGAGAAGAGATAATCGACCGTTTGGCGAGAAACTTACCTCAAGTCAAGTTTTCAATGGGGGTGAAAATTAATCACTTTGATAGGCGGGGGGTGTAAGAGCTGTAAGGTTTTAAGCTGACCTGTACTAATCCTAAAAAGTTGTGTTTAAATAGGCAGACCCAACCCCGCACGTCATGACATGGACATTTATTTTAATTTTTAACTAAAATAAATGTCCGTATTTTTTTTTTTGTAAAAGTAGTTTACCTATAGTATAAGAGAGATTATTTAAATTATAGGGGGTGTGTAACTCAGATGGTTAGAGTAGTGGACTTTTAATCCGAGGGTCTTGGGTTCAAGTCCCAACACACCTATCTGACGGGAGCATAACTCAGTGGTAGAGTGTGTGCCTTACAAGCATGAAGTCGTGAGTTCGATCCTCTCTGGTCCCAATTTTTTTAAGTATGTTGTTTAAAATCATTATTGTAAGTGGCCCGTTATAGTATCATAATATAAAGCCTTTTTTAAAATGTTAGTTCAAGCCGCTAAACTTTTGGGTGCTGGTCTAGCTACTATTGGTCTAGCTGGAGCAGGTGTGGGTATTGGAACCGTTTTTGGTGCTCTTGTTTTGGGTACTGCGCGTAATCCGTCTCTGAGAGATGAGTTATTCAGAATTGCAATTTTAGGTTTTGCTTTGACAGAAGCTATTGCCCTATTTGCTCTTATGATGGCTTTTTTGATTCTATTTGCTCTGTAGTGTATCTCTTCAGTAGCGACTAAAAATAAGACTTGAGAGAAAAAATTTAGTCAAGTTAGCGGTGTAGTTCAGCGGTTAGAACATTGGAATCATATCCCAAATGGCGGGGGTTCGAATCCCTTCTCCGTTAAATTTATAGCGACTTTGGTGAAATTGGTATACACGTCAGACTTAAAATCTGTTTCTATTTAAAGAGTATCGGTTCAAGTCCGATAAGTCGTAGCATTAATGGGGCGAATATAACTCAGTTGGTTAGAGTACCAGATTGTGGCTTTGGACGACGGGGGTTCAAGTCCCCTTATTCGCCGTTATGGCTAGATAGTATAACAGGTTAATGCAGTGGGTTGCAAATCCAAAAATGAGGGTTCAAATCCCTCTCCAGCTTTCTTCAATAGCTCAATCGGTAGAGCATATGGCTGTTAACCATAGTGTTGTTGGTTCGAGTCCAATTTGGGGAGAATTAGCTACAGCAAGTTTTAATTGGTGTGCTTGTCGTTTGGGTAGCTCAGTAGGTAGAGTAAAGGACTGAAAATCCTTAGGTCGTTGGTTCAATCCCAATCCCAAACAATATTAATGCTTTCAAGGATTTTTAATAAATTACGTAATAGCCTTGTTGTTTATCATTTTTCAACTTCATTTAAAGAAGTTGGTTTTTGCGTAAAAATTTTGGATCTTTTGTGGAAAGAAAATTTAATCCGGGGTTATACAAGAAAAAATGGATTAATTACAGTGTTGTTACGATATTACGATGGATCTCCAATATGCTGTCGTTTAACTGTTCTTTCTAGACCGCGTGATCGTTTTTATCTATCTTCATTAGATCTTTGTAGGTTGTCTCAGGATTTTGGTGTTTTAATTGTTTCTACACCAAAAGGTATCATGACTGCTGAAAATGCTATACGCAAAGGGGATGGCGGTGAAATTTTGGGATATGCCTTATGATTGCTCCGGTTTATAGATTGCCCCTCGGTGTTAATTGTTTAAGCAACAATGGAAAAGTTTATATTTCAGGGCCTTGTGGCGTAGTTTATTTTGATTGCGTCAGCAAGATATATCGCAAGGGAAATATGGTGGTTTTTTTACCTTATTTGGCACCATATTGTAGTTCTATTTTTACCCAAGCTGTTTTGGGTGTTGTTTTGGGTTATAGCATAGAATTGATTCTTAAAGGAGTAGGGTACAAAGTTTATAAGTCTAAGGAAAAACTTATATTTACCCTAGGTTTTAGTCATAGTATTTCGATTGATATTCCCGAGGGCGTATCCGTAAGGTTTAATAAAAAAACATTGTCCTTTATGTCTGCAAATTTTGGACTTTTGCAAAATTTTACAACAAGTATACGTGCATACCGTTTTCCTGATTCTTATAAGGGTGCGGGGGTAGTTTATGTAAACGAAATTGTTACTTGCAAAGAAGGTAAAAAAAATTAATGCGACTAACAAAAAATGGAGCCATTCTTTCGTTTTTTGTTAGTTCTTGTGGTTATCTGGTGCCTCGTTCTAAAAATGATGATGTAAAAGTATCAAAAACAATACAATCTTATCTTTTAGGTAAGCGTGATTTATATTATTTGTATAATTTGGAAAAAAGTCTATATGGTATTCGTGCCACTTTAGAAGTTTTAGAAACAATGATAGATAGCGAGGCCGATATACTTTTTATTAATAGTTTGCCCATAATAACACGAGGATTTGATAAAAATATTAGTATAACTTGTGTAAAATGGAAAAGAGGAGTTTTGTCCAAATTTAAAAAAGTAGATTTGGTTTTTCTTTGTGATATTATGAAAGAAAATTTAGTGGAGTCACACCGTGAGTGTTTGTTAATGGTTGGTGTGGGGGTTTCGACAACAAGCAGAATGTCTTATCTTTTTAATTTAAATATAGAGGATACTTTATTGTCTTATTGGTTTTTTAATGCAGTGTCTGTAATATGTCGTCGTGGTAAAAAGAAATTAAAGTATGACAGGGGATTACCTGGCTTATTGGGGGCAAGAAATCGCCACAAACCTTACAATTATGCGGTTTAAACCAAGATACAAATCCTGTATTTGGGCTAGGGCTGATATTTGGGGTGATTTGTTGTGTAAAGAAAAAACTTTTTTGCGTCCCAAATGGGATTTAATCATGGGTATACTTGGAGGACGTAAACGGCGTAGGCGCCCTTTAGCGAAAAGGTCTAGTGAGAAGTCCAGCCGTGGACACACACCTTACCCGCTGTGGCATAATTATAGTTTTATACAACCGCATTCTCGTCCAAATCAAACGTTTAAGTATAATCGATGGGGTTATCGAAATACACTATCTATTTTATTATGTTTAAAACGATTTTACGGGGATTTAAGTCACAATACTTTAAAAAAATTTTGTGTGATCTTATTTAAATCAGAAGCGCCAATTCAACGACTTTTGGGTGCTTTAGAAGGACGTTTAGATGTTACTTTGTACAGGTTAGGTTTTTTCCATTCAATTTTTTACAGCCGTCAAGCGATTCAACATAATAAGGTATTAGTTAATGGTAAGTATATAAAAAATAGTAATTTTACTTTGCAAAAAGGGGATTTTGTTGAATTTTGCCCCACGCAACGGTCTTTTATACGAGCTCGTCTATTATTTCGTTATAAGCCTTTTAGATCTTTTCGCATGCGATTAGAGCGGTGGCGGTTAGCGCATCGGTTTAAGTTTGAGTTGCATCTTCAGCCAACGCCGAGTTGGATTCAAACAGATTATTCTAATTTAAGTTTTGTTTTGGTGTCAGATATTAAAACGCCTATCATGTATCCGTTTAGGGCTAATATCGATGAAGCATTGTGGTTTTATAAACACGGGTATTGATAAATTTTACAAGCATTTCGCTATTTACGTATAATAACTTTTTAATTAATCTAAAATGTGGCTTACTTTTTTAACTATTTTACTAAATATTATTGATCTTGTTCTTCCTTTACTTATTGCAGTTGCCTATTTTACTTTAGCGGAACGTAAAATTATGGCAGGTATTCAAAGACGTAAGGGTCCAAATGTTATTGGATATTTGGGACTTCTTCAACCGTTAGCTGATGGTCTTAAACTTTTTGTTAAAGAAACCGTTTTACCTACAAATGCAAATATTGTTCTTTTTGTTTTAGCCCCGCTAATTACTTTTATTTTAAGCCTTATTAGTTGGGCTGTTATTCCTTTTAGTTATGGTAATGTCATTTCGGATCCTCAGTTAGGGGTTTTGTATTTTTTGGCAATCTCTTCCTTGGGTGTTTATGGAGTATTGATCTCAGGTTGGTCCAGTAATTCAAAATATGCTTTTTTAGGTGCTTTGCGTTCTGCAGCCCAAATGGTTTCTTATGAAATATCTATGGGTATTGGGTTGATAAATGTATGTTTGTGCGTAGGCACGTTAAACTTAACTGAAATAGTCGTAGCACAGCGGGACATCTGGTTAGTTTTCCCTTTATTACCGGTAGGTGTTATGTTTTTTATCGGTTGTCTAGCTGAAACAAACAGACATCCTTTTGATTTACCGGAAGCTGAGGCTGAGTTAGTATCGGGGTATAATGTTGAGTATTCCGCGATGGGATTTGCTCTTTTTTTTTTAGGTGAATATGCTAATATGTTAGTTATGGGGGGAGTTACTTCCATTTGTTTTTTAGGGGGTTGGTTGTCTCCATTTGGTATTGGGGTCTTTTCAGATGGTATATGGTTTGGTTTAAAAATCTGTTTTTTTGTCATTTTATTTATAGTTATGCGGGCCATTCTTCCGAGATATCGTTATGACCAGTTAATGCGTCTAGGTTGGAAGTGTTTTTTACCATTGGCTCTTGCTTTTTTTATTCTTTCTGTAGGCATACTTTTGGGTTTTAACTGGTTGCCCAACTAATAATTTTTTTATATATAAATCTTTAAAAGTCTTATACAATATTTGGCTTTCAGATATAAAAATTAAGGGCAGGCCTATCATTAGTTGACTTACTATATCTGGGGGTGTTATAAAAGCGGCAAATACTAATAATGTTATATAAATAATCCCTCTATGTTTTATCCACAGTGATGCCGATGTGTAGCTTTCTACAAATCTTAGTAAAATAATCGCGGGTAAACCGTAAGTTAATATGGTATTAAATTGTTTTAAATGTGCAACGTAGTCATTAAATTTTGGTTCAAAGGTCAAATGAATAGGCATAAAAACGGTGGAATATGTGTAAAATGTTTTCCAAAAGGTTTGAATTATTGATGGAAATGCGCTAGTGTACAGGAATGCGTTGAAAAAAATTATCGTTATTAATATGGTAAAGCATGTATTGGCTTCATATATATAGAGTCCTGGTCTGAAAAAGAAAAAAATTTGTGTTAATAGTATTGCTGCACAAAAATTTGTACTTAAACTAGCACAAAATTGTATATAGGTGAAAAATATTTCAGTTACTCCTGTAGTTATAAAATGAGAAAGGCCTACAGGTAAAAGTATAAATATTAAACTTTGTTTGTAGGTATATATTGTAAAAAAAAATATGGTTGTTCCAATAGCGGTATGCAATAAGCGATAATTTAATTCTTGTGTGTAGTATATGGTAAATTGAAATTTTTTCATTTTTAGACCTGCAATTTTAAGAAAGATAGTTTAATTGGTAGAACTTTGGTTTCCAAAGCCAACGGTTGGGGGTTCAAATCCCCCTCTTTCTGTTATTTTGATATGAGGATCGTTTTATTTAATGATATGTTACAGAAGTAAATGAAAATAAGTCTTTTACAATTTTTATTTATATTTTGCGTGGGACTTCTTTTTTTTGCTGATTTACCTAAATTAGCAAAAAGTATTAAAGAAAAAATAAGAGGATCTAAAAAATCCAATAATTAAATTTTTGGTTTAAAATACTTATTGGGTTGTTGGCGGTTCGTAGTTTAATAGGCAAAACATAGTTCTCATGAAGCTAGTATTGTAGGTTCAATTCCTGCCGGACTGAGTGGGGATTCAGGTTAGAATGATTGTTTGGAGTCTAGCCAAGTGGGTAAGGCGCCCGTTTTTGGTGCGGGGATCGCAGGTTCGAGTCCTTCGACTCCATAAGCCAGGGTGGTGGAAGTGGTAGACACGCTGGGTTTAGGTTCCAGTCTTTTGTGGGGTAGGGGTTCAAGTCCCCTCTCTGGTAATAATGTCTAGACCAAATATTAGTCAGTGGTTGAAAAAATGTAAAGGCACTAAAATAACAAAAAAAAGAAGTGTTGGTTTAAGGGGTTGTCCCCAAAAAAAGGGCGTATGTTTAAAAATATTTGTTTGTTCTCCCAAAAAGCCAAATTCAGCTCGTCGTAAGGTCGTTAAGGTGCGCTTATCTAATAGAATACGATTAACTGCTTATATTCCTGGTCAAATTCATCGATTGCAAGAGCATTCTCAAGTTTTAATTAGAGGGGGTAGAATTCCTGATTTACCGGGAGTAAAATATCGTTTAGTCCGTAATAAGTTAGATTTGGCGGGCTTATCCGGTCGTAAGACAGCCAGGTCCAAGTACGGAACAAAGAAGCCAGATAAAGGATGTTAGAAGCAAAATATAGTCAATTAGGAATACAAGACAAAATATCTTTAAATGTGAAAAGAAAAGAAAATTTTAATTTTTTGAGCATTAAAAAAGATCCCCTTGTGGGCAAAATGATTAATCTTTTAATGAAAAATGGCAAACGTTCTAAAGCAGAAAAGGTTTTGAATAGAGCTTTTCAAATGTTGGATGAAAAATACCCGGGTCGCGCTTTGCACATTTTTTATTTTGGAGTTTTTGAGGCAAGGCGTGACATAGGTATTCGTCTTAAGCCTAGAGTAAAGAAGCATCGCGCGGTTAATGCGTTTAGCGTGTATTTACCATACACGATATCGGCTGTTAAAGGATTGAATTCAGGAATGAGGGCTCTTTTGGCCGCAAGTCGAAGACGATCTGCCTCAAGACCCTTTTGGGATAATTTAAGCCAAGAGATATTAGAGTCCTCTTTGGGTAGAGGAGAGGTTGTTGTTAAGAGGTATAGCTTAAACAAATTAGCGGACTCGAACAAACGTAGAGTTCATTTGGGGTCCCTACCTATTTTTCCACTAATATCTCATTAATATTAAAATATGGATTTTATTCATTTTTTTTTTTTATCCGCCTTATTATTTGTTATTGGTGTGGGGGGTGTTGTTTTAAATCGCACAAATATTGTGGTTGTTCTAATGTCATTAGAACTTGCTCTTCTTTCAGTAAGTTTAAATTTTATTATATTTTCTGTTTGCCTTTCTGATCTTATAGGTCAAATTTTTGCAATATTTATTCTTATAGTAGCCGCTTGCGAGTCGTCTATTGGTTTAGCTATTATTTTAGTATATTTCAGGGTGCGGGGGAGTATTCGCATAGATCAAGCGTCATTGTTAAAATCATAAATTTTATGCTTCCATGGTGAAAGTGGTATACACGGCAGATTCAAAATCTTTTGTCTTTTGACATGCTGGTTCAAATCCGGCTGGAAGCATCAGGCATGATTCAAGCGCAAACTCTTCTAAAGGTTGTTGATAATTCAGGAGCTAAACTTGTTAGATGTATTAAAATTAAAAAAGGCAAAAGTTCTGCAGGGGTTGGGGATATCTTGTTAGTGTCTGTCAAGGCTTTGCGGCCGCGTTACGGTCGGCGTGTCCGTTTAAAGATGAACAAATCAGAAGTTCATCAAGGGGTTGTTGTCCAAACACGAAAATTACATCGATCTAAAAGTGGCGTTGGTTTTAGCTTTGGATGCAATTCTGTGGCTCTTATTAATTCACAAGAAAAACCATTGGGTACTCGAATTTCGGCAACTTTACCCGCAAGACTTCGGGGTTTGAAATGGGCTAAATTGATTGCTATGGCAAGAAAAACCGTATAAGCAAAATGAATCTTTATCAAAATCATTATTTTAATGTGGTTCAGCGGGATTTTATTCTTTGCGGTAACGCGGCTACTTCTAGTATGCTACCAATACCTAAAAAAATATGTTTATATTTAGGAACTCCTGGGGTAAATAATAGTTCACTTGTTTCTTCTTTATGTGCCTTAAAAATAATAACAGGGAAAAGACCTAATGTCATTTCAGAAAAAATAAAAAGACAGAAAAAAGGTAAAATAAACGTGGTTGGCTGCAAAGTAACCCTTAGAGGGTTACCATTATATAATTTTTTATTTAAACTCCTGTTTAATGTTTTACCGCGTATTCGGCAATTTGAGGGTTTAAAATTGCCCTCGCATCAGAGCGTGTATTGTTTTGTTTTAAAAGATATTTTTGCCTTTGAGGAATTAATTCCGTTATTTCCGTATTTTGAAACTTTAAATTGTTTTAAATGTCAAGTTTTTTTTGGTACAAATAGTAAAGAGGATATATTATTTTTAGGGAATAGTTTGCAACTTTGTTTTGTTCGGTGATTTGAATTAAAGAAATGTCGCGGAAGTAGCTCAATCGGTAGAGCGTAAGCTTGCCAAGTTTAAAGTTGAGGGTTCAAATCCCTTCTTTCGCTTTATATCTATACAAGAAAAAAATGGGGCTAATTTTAGTTTTTTAATTGCGATAGTTTTAGCAAAAGAAAAGCCAAAGTTTTTTTTTCTAAAACTAATATTTTAGATTTTTTAAGATATTTTATGGAGTACCATTTTTTTTCTATTGACACTCCTAGGCAATCTATTTGTGTGTATATGCTCGTTATATTATTTTGCATATCCTTTAAACTGTCATATACAGCAATTAGAGCGGGACAACCACCTGCAATCCTTGGAGGTGTTAAATAAAGTGGCACAAAATAAACCCTACCCCTTCTCAAAGACATTTTTACTTTTTTAATTTTAGATGTTTTTAAATTGCTAGCATTTAAAAGAACAAAAGTTGTTTGTTTAGACAAAAATAATCGTTTTTTTCTTAAGTATCTTTTTCTAGCTGCAGGCATGATTTAAAGGTCTTGTATTTTAATTTTTAGAGGTAATTTATTGGCGCCGGCTTTTAAGGCGGGAAATCCTTGTTCTTTATCGATACCGTAAAGTAATAAAATAGGTTTTCCGGCTGCGATGGGTGCGACCCAGTGATTTATTTTCCCCTTGCCTTTGCCCATCCGGGCAGATGTCGGTTTATTGCTTATGGCTTTATCCGCAAATGGGAAAATTTCTAATTTTCCTTCTCTTTTAATTTTGCGCCTAATGTTTTGTCGTGCCGCCTCTAGTTGTTTAACATCTATATATCCGGATTCTAGTGAAATTATAGCAAAACAATTTTGTTCATTTAGTTTTTGTATTTTAGTTGTGACTCTTGGCAATAACCTGGGTTTAAAGTATTTTCTATATTTTGTTTTTTTAGGTTGTAATAGCATTGAATTAATTTTTACAAGTCCAAGCTTTTAACCCAACACTGCCGTATCCCGTTTGGGTTTGTTTATATTCCGCAGTAATTGTGGTGTTTAATCGGCTAAGGGGCATTTGGCCTATTTGATATTTCCAAGTTCGACTTCGTCCTTTTGCTTTATGCGTAAACCTGCCTTTTATTTGTATTTTTAAACCATTAATTTTTTTATATTTTTGCAACGAATGAAGTCCTTGTTTGAGATATCGAAGAAATTCGTAATGTCTTTTTCGCTTTTGTCTAGAACATACATTTTGTTCGATAAACCTGCATAAACAAGCAGTGTTCGCTTTATTTTTTATTATTAGTGACATTAACTGTATACCATACCTTGCGTAGTCATATTTTAAGTTATGAAAACTTTTGGTATAATAAGCGATTTCTCTTCTTACGGGTTTTGGTACTGATCTGGTATACATTTTTAACCTATTAACTTTTATTATTGTCTTTTTTGCACCAGTAAACACCTGAATTAGTTTTGCTGCTGCTTGTAATCTCGAGGCAATTAAAGTCCATGATTTTTTTTTAATTTTTAATTTATTTTCTTTATAACGTCTTGATTTAATGCGTTTTTTTGAGCGTATATGCAGATGTATCAGGTCAATAGTTATTATTACCGCCGCTGCATGTCTATTAATCTGAATATCATGAAGGTAATGTGTGGTTCCTAAGCAGCATGATTCAATAAAGTTGCGTATTCTAGACAATATGTAGTAAAATCGAGGTTCGTTCCAATGAGTGTACCCTTGATAAAAGGTATTTTGGGGTCGTAATGTTGTTGGATGGGCTTTTTGTGCCATTTTATTTTTTTTGTGGTGGGGTTTTTCGGGTTGGTACAAATTCACCTAACTTGTGACCTACCATTTCAGGTTTTATTTTACGATTAAGCATATTTTTACCATTATGAATCGAGAGTTCTAATCCGACACAGACGGGGTAAATAGTTGAACGTCGAGACCAAGTAATTTTTTTCTTTTTTTTGCTAAAACTTGTTAAAAGACTTTTATCTATGAAAGGTGTTTTCCAGTTAGATCTTGGCATTTTTTTTTAATCTTCGTGTTGTCGCACCTTTTGTGGGTTTACCCCAAGGAGTCACAGATGGCCTACCCCCCGATGTTTTTCCTTCGCCACCGCCATGCGGGTGGTCTATGGGATTCATAGCGACACCACGAACAACGGGTCGGTGTCCCAACCACCTGGCTCGCCCAGCTTTTTTTAATTTAACAAAACGATGTTCCGTATTACCAATAATGCCGTTAGTAGCTTGTGCTTTAATATTAAACCAACGATATTGTCCTGATTTTAAACGTATTTGGGCCAAATTTTTTGTTTTTTTTACTATGTGTCCATAGGCTCCAGATGCGCGTAGCAGTTTGCCTTTTTCTTCTGGGTGTGGGCTTATATTATGTATTGGGGTTCCTGTAAGTATGTACTGTAGAGGTTTGCTACAAGCATTCTTTAAGGCACAATGGGTTAAATTTGATCGTACTACGTCTCCTTTTTGCATGTTTGTTGTTGCAAGTATATAATTTTGTTTCCTGGTATCGGGATTAAAAATACGAGCCAAGTATGATGATCTATTTGGATCATATTCCAATCCGATAACAATGCCTTGTGTGTGTTTTCGTTTAAAATCTATTTCGCGATATAAGCGTTTGTGGCAACCTCCTCTATGCCAGGAGGTTATCCGACCTTTGTTATTGCGGCCGCTTGAGGTTTTGTGGGCTTTTATTTGGGATTTTAGTGGTTTTTCAAGAAGTCGTTTTTTTGTCATACTATATTCTAATTGTTAGGATAATCAGTTATGCCTTTTATTATCGGTACTCCAACTCCGGACAATAAAATTTTGGTTCAGTCTGTTTCTCATATTTATGGTATTGGTTTAGCAGAATCCCGAATATTATGTCAAAAAGCGGGTTTTGGCGATGATGCACGGGGTTTTCATATAACTCCAGAGAAAAGCAAACTTTTAGAAAGTTTGGTTGATAATACAGATCTTTTAGTGGGTGCTGATCTTCGTCGTTTTCAAAATGATAAAATACGTAGATTGTACGCGATAATGACTTATCGGGGTTTACGCCATAAAAAGGGTTTACCTGTAAGAGGCCAGCGTACCCATACCAATGCAAAAAAAAGAATCTATTTTAACACAAATGTTATTCAATAAGGGGTATTTTGTTGAGAAATTGGTTAAATTTAAGTCAGTGAGTTATTTTAGGAAAAAGGCGGTAAAAAATACTTTAACTGTTAGGTATTTAAATAATAATACACGAACTAAAAAGTTGGGATCCGTTTATTTAAGGTGTACTAAACGTAATATTTTTTGTACTTTAGTGGACTGTAAAAGTAATGTTATTAAAACAAGTTGTTCTTTAAGAGTTCCCGATTATAAGAACGAATTTAATGAAAGAGAAAATTTGTACACACGAGGTCTGTTATTAGGTAAATTATTTGGAAATAAAATAATTTCTTTGGGGTATAAAAGAATTATTGTCCATATCGTGGGAACGAGCAAAGGTCGATTTGGTGTTGTTCGAAGTTTCAGTAAATTGGGTATCGATATTCATTCTATTGCTTTAATAACAAGAACAGCGCATAATGGGTGTCGCCCTCTTAAGAGACGTCGTAAAAAATTACGCACAAAAGTTGCGGGTTTTAGATAATTGTTATAGTCGAAGGGGTGACTGAGCGGTTAATAGTGCCAGATTGTAAATCTGTTGGTTTTACCATCGTAGGTTCGAATCCTATCCCCTTCTTAAAATTAGTAAAATGAAGGAGCAAGCTAAGATAGTTCAACGACATCCATTTCATTTGGTTGACCCAAGCCCATGGCCTTTTGTGGCCGCTTTAGGTGGTTTGAGTTTAACTTTTGGTGGAGTTCTATATATGCATAATTATAGTGGTGGGGGACAGTTGTTATGTTTAGGTTTAGTTACTATTCTATATGTGATGTTTACATGGTGGCGGGATGTTATTCGTGAAGCATCATTTGAGGGCCAGCATACTGCTGCGGTTCAACAGGGTTTGCGTATGGGGATGATTCTTTTTATTGTTTCGGAGGTTATGTTTTTTTTTGCTTTTTTTTGGGCTTTCTTTACCTCTTCTTTGTCTCCTGTTTTTAATATCGGGGGGGTTTGGCCTCCGGCTGGCATAGTAGCTATTAGTCCGTGGGGATTACCTCTTTTAAATACTATTATTTTACTTTCTTCCGGGGCTAGTGTCACGTGGGCTCATCATGCTATTGTTGGAGGTTTTAAAAAGGAGGCTTTAGTGGGTCTTATTGTTACAATAATATTTGCAGTTATTTTTACTGGATTGCAGGGTTTTGAGTATATTAACGCACCTTTTGCTATGTCTGATAGTGTTTATGGCTCTGTTTTTTTTATGGCTACAGGTTTTCATGGTTTTCATGTAATTATCGGAACTATCTTTTTATCTATTTGTACTTTTCGATTATATTTAGACCATTTTAGTCGGCAAAGACATTTTGGATTTGAAGCGGCCGCTTGGTATTGGCATTTTGTTGATGTTGTTTGGTTATTTCTTTTTTTGACTATTTACTGGTGGGGGTTTAATGTAATAGTGTAATAATTTCCACTATTATAAATTAATGAAGTTACTAGATATTTTTTAATACTTGGTCTTTTATTTTGGTTTTGTAAAGTTTATTGATAAATTCACACTTAAATTTTCTTCATTCGAGCTAATTAAACATTTAAAGTATAATTATTTTTATAATAGCTAAAATAGTTTTTAATTGTGTAAACTATTAGTTATAACCCCTTGTTTTATCTACGTGACCCTAAAATAAATACACATTTAGATGAAGTATAAAGTTTAGTGTTATATTTTTTATATTATCATTATTTATGTTTTTTAGTCCTTTAGAACAATTTCAAATACTTCCATTTGTTAATTTAGGTATTGGTTTATTTGACTTATCGATAACTAACGCAATGATTACAACGATTTTTAGTTTAGGTTTTATCCTATTTGTTTACTATTGTCTTTCTGTTTTTGGTCTAAGCTGTTTTCCTAGTCGTTGGCAGTTATTTTTAGAAGGCCTCTATTTAACTACCGCGGGCTTAATATGGGATAGTATTGGTCCACATGGTCAAAAATATTTTCCGTTTATTTTTATGATATTTAGTTTTATTTTGATCTCTAATGTGTCGGGTCTTGTGCCTTACTCATTTACCATAACAAGTCATTTGATTCAGACAATGGTTTTAGCTCTTGGTGTATTTATAGGGGTAGTTCTTATATGTGCTTCAAGGCACGGGTTTCATATGTTGAGTTTATTTCTCCCTGGAGGTACTTCGTTGCCTTTAGCATTTTTATTAGTTCCGATAGAAATAGTTTCCTATATATTTAAACCCCTTAGTTTAGCTGTTCGTCTTTTTGCCAATATGATGGCTGGTCACACCTTACTAAAAGTAATTGCTGGTTTTGCTTGGGCTATGATGGGAAGTGGTGGATTACTGTTAATAGCGCATGTTGTTCCCTTGTTAGTTTTGATTATTCTTTTTGGTCTTGAGTTGGCCGTTGCTTTAATCCAAGCTTATGTGTTTACAATTTTAAGTTGTATTTATATAAATGACGCTATAGTTCTTCATTAGCCATAATATTTGATTTTAATAATAATAAAGCGCAAATTATAAAAGCATTTTTAGCTCAGTGGATAGAGCAACGGTCTTCTAAATCGTGGGTCATAGGTTCAAATCCTATAAGATGTAAGTCATGAAATTCTCTTTAATCTTTCAAAATGACATCGTTGCTTTTTTGCCGGAGCTTTTTCTTGCAATTTCTATTTTAGTTGTTCTTATGCATGGAAGTTTCTTGGGTTTTTCCGCGGCAGCACTTTATACCTATTTAACACCGAGTATGATTCGGTTAACCTCAATAATTTTATTTATAAGTGTTTTTTTGGTTGTTAATAATCCTATTGAATCTCAGACATTATGGAATTCAATTTTTATTACGGATCATTTGTCGATATGGTTAAAATTATTTGTTGTTTTAGGTTTGTTTGTCTGTATCTCTGTAAGCGAGGCTTATATGTTTTCGGTTCGGTTGCGGGCTTTTGAGTTTTTTTTTTTTATTATTAGCATTTGTTTAAGCTTGTGCTTATTAATTTCCTCATATGATTTTCTTTCTATATATTTAAATATGGAGTTTATGTCTCTTATTTTTTATGTTTTGGCCACTTGGAAGAAAAATTCATATTTTTCTGCTGAGGCGGGGTTGAAATATTTTATTCTTGGTTCCGTTGCTTCGGTTTTTTTTTTGTTTGGTGCATCATTAATTTATTTTTCTATGGGTACGACCAATATAGGGTCTTTGAGTTTGTTAACGGAAAATCTTTCGGGTTGTTCCCCGTTATTTTATTTGGGTTTAATCTGTTTAACTTCATCGCTCTTATTTAAATTAGGATCAGCTCCTTACCACATGTGGATAGCCGATGTGTACGAGGGGGCTCCTACGATTGTCAGTCTTATTTTCGCATCTGTTCCAAAACTTGCTATATTTGTTGTTGTATTACGTTTAGTCTATACAAGTTTTTGGTGTTTGTTTCCTGTATTTTGGGAAGACTTTTTTTGCTTATGTGGTCTTTTCAGTCTTTTTATTGGTTGTGTCTGTGGTTTAGGTGAAACCAAAATTAAAAGACTTCTTGCATTTAGTAGTGTGGGGCATGTTGGATTTTTGTGTTTAGGTTTAGCTTCCGGAAGTATTGAAGGAGTTCAAAGTGTTTTGTTTTATCTTTTCATTTATATGTTAACTGCTATTTTTTTATGGATTTATGTTCTCCACTTAGATTTAACATCTGATAATAGCTTTTTAACCTTTTCGGATGTAATTGGGTTAGTTCGGTCTAATCCAGTTTTTGGTTTAGGAATTGTCCTTATGATTTTTTCTTTAGCGGGAGTACCCCCTTTGGGTGGTTTTTTCGCCAAGCTTAACATTTTTGTTAGTGTCATTGATTCGTCTTATTATCTTGTCGCAATATTTGCAGTTTTAACTAGTGTTGTTTCGGCTTTTTATTACATTAGATTAATAAAAATTTTTTATTTTGAAAAAGCAGAAAGTTGGTTTTATTTCATCCCGTTGACAAAAGGCGCTGCTTTTTTTTTGGTTATTATTGGATGGACCGTTATATTTTTTATGCTGAGTCCTAATTTGTTTTATTTATTGATCTATAAAATAGCTATAGGATTAATGATTTAAAAAAATGTCTTTTACTCAAGAATCAAAACCTTTATGGCAAAGTTTTATTCCATTGGTTTCTAACTCGGCATTGAGTGGTTTCTTTACTAGGTGGTTTTTTTCTACAAATCACAAAGATATTGGTACTTTATATTTAATATTTGGGGCTTTTTCCGGTGTTTTAGGTACAGCGATGTCTGTTCTTATAAGGTTGCAGCTTGCAAGCCCGGGCAATATGTTTTTGGGGGGGAATTATCAGTTATATAATGTTATTGTTACGGCTCATGCTTTTTTGATGATTTTCTTTATGGTTATGCCTGTTCTTATAGGGGGGTTCGGTAATTGGTTTGTTCCTTTAATGATAGGTGCTCCAGATATGGCGTTTCCTCGTATGAATAATATAAGCTTTTGGTTGTTACCGCCGTCTTTAATACTTCTTTTGGCATCCTCATTAGTAGAGGCTGGAGCCGGTACAGGTTGGACTGTTTATCCACCATTAAGTGGTATTCAGGCGCATTCGGGCCCATCAGTGGATTTAGCTATTTTCAGTTTGCATTTATCTGGTGCTGCTTCTATTTTGGGTGCCATTAATTTCATAACAACCATTTTCAATATGCGTGCTCCGGGTATGGGTATGCACCGTTTACCTTTATTTGTTTGGTCTGTTCTGATAACAGCATTTTTACTTTTATTATCTCTTCCGGTTTTGGCTGGAGGCATTACTATGCTTTTAACGGACCGTAATTTTAATACTACATTTTTTGATCCGGCGGGTGGTGGAGATCCTGTGCTTTATCAGCATTTGTTTTGGTTTTTTGGACATCCCGAGGTGTATATTTTGATTTTACCTGGGTTTGGTATAGTTAGTCATATTTTGGCTACTTTTTCAAGAAAGCCTGTTTTTGGTTATTTGGGAATGGTTTATGCTATGTTATCTATTGGTATTTTGGGTTTTATTGTTTGGGCTCACCACATGTTTACAGTTGGTTTGGATATTGATACTCGAGCTTATTTTACAGCGGCGACGATGATAATTGCTGTTCCTACAGGTATTAAGATTTTTAGCTGGATAGCTACTATGTGGGGAGGTTCTATACGTCTTAAAACACCAATGCTATTCTCTATAGGTTTCCTTTTTTTATTTACGATTGGGGGGTTAACTGGTGTCGTTTTGGCTAATTCCGGTGTAGATATTGCTCTTCATGATACCTATTATGTGGTTGCACATTTTCATTATGTTTTAAGTATGGGCGCTGCTTTTACGATGTTTGGTGCTTTTTATTTTTGGATTGGAAAAATGACTGGTTTAGGTTATCCAGAAGTTTTAGGGCAAATTCATTTTTGGCTTATGTTTATTGGAGTAAATTTAACATTTTTTCCTATGCATTTTTTAGGCTTAGCCGGCATGCCTCGACGTATTCCAGATTATCCAGATTCTTATGCTGGTTGGAATAGTGTAGCCTCTTTTGGGTCAATTCTTTCTTCAGTTGCTTCATTATTTTTCTTTTATGTCGTTTATTTGACATTAACCCAGGGGCATCTCGAAGATTCTAATCCTTGGGTTGAAAATAGGGGTGTTGCTTTTCCTGTGATTCAATCAAAAAATAGGTAGATTATAAGTAAAAAATTATTAAAGCTTTTGTTGTTTGTAATAAAGGGCTTTATCTTTTAGTAGGGCTCTAGGGCTTATAACTCAGTGGTAGAGTATACGCCTGATAAGCGTAAAGTCGATCGTTCAATCCGATCTAGGCCCAAATGTTATGTTAATTGGTTACTTTGTGTTATTGTTTATAGTCTCTTTGGTCTAGTGGTTAGGACGTTGCCTTTTCACGGCAGAAATATGGGTTCAATTCCCATAAGAGATTATTTAGTTAATAAGTTTTTATGTGGCTAAACTAAATAATTATCCGAGTAGTTGCATTAATTTGATTTGATATAATAATTTTTTAGATAATGTTAAACTCCCTAATTATATACGCGAATAGTCTTACACGACTTTTGCCTGTCCAAACATTTCAAGTGTTTGGACATGAGATTGTTATTAATGTATCTAAAAAATATTTGTTGGCTACATTAACATTTTTACACCATCACAGCAATGGCAATTTTCATTTACTTACGTCTATTTCTGGTGTGGATTATCCAGATAGAGAAGAACGTTTTGAGGTTGTTTATGAGCTTTTAAATATTAGATCCAATTCTAGAATTAGGATTAAAACCTGCACTGATGAGATAAATCCTCTTCCGTCTATTGTTGATATATTTCCTTCAGCAAATTGGTGGGAGCGTGAGATTTGGGATTTACTCGGTGTATTTTTTTCAGGGCATCCGGATTTACGTAGAATTCTTACAGATTATGGGTTTGAAGGTCACCCTCTTCGAAAAGACTTTCCATTGAGTGGTTATTTTGAATTGCGTTATGATGAAGATCAAAGAGTTGTTGTTTGCGAGCCTATTGAATTAACGCAAGAATTTCGTTCGTTTGATTTTCATCTTCCCTGGTCTGATATTGAAAAAAACTGATATATTAATATTTTATGACGAGATGGAATTTAAATGCAATACTTAGTTGGGTAGATTCTCATATTATTGATTACCCGACGGCTATGAATTTAAATTATAATTGGAGTTTTGGATCCACTGCAGGGTTTTGTTTGCTTATTCAAATACTTAGTGGGGCTTTTTTAGCGATGCATTACGCTAGTGAAACACATTATGCATTTTCTAGTGTAGAACATATAATGCGGGATGTCAAAAGTGGTTGGTTGATCCGATACATGCATGCAAACGGGGCTTCTTTTTTCTTTATGTTAGTTTATGCTCATATTTTTAGAGGTTTATATTATGGTTCTTATATGGAACCCCGACAACACTTGTGGTGGTCTGGTACTCTTATTTATGTTTTAATGATGGCGACCGCTTTTATTGGTTATGTTTTGCCATGGGGTCAAATGAGCTTTTGGGGAGCTACTGTTATTACAAGTTTTTTTTCGATTATTCCCGTTATAGGTAAAGAAGTTGTTATGTGGATATGGGGTGGTTTTACTGTGGGAAATCCGACATTAAATCGTTTTTATAGTTTACACTATTTGTTGCCATTTTTAATTACTGGTATGGTTTTTGTACATTTGGGTTTGTTACATAAAGATGGGTCGAATAACCCTTTAGGTATAAAAACGAAAGTAGCAAATATTAATTTTTATCCGTATATTTATGTAAAAGATTTGGTGGCTTTTTTCGCACTGGTTTTTTCTTTATCTATTTTTGTTTTTTACTTTCCTAACGCGTTAGGCGAACCAGATAATTACTTAGAGGCAGATCCTTATAGCACTCCAGCCCATATTGTGCCGGAGTGGTACTTTTTACCATTTTATGCTATTTTAAGAGTTATACCAAATAAAGTTGGGGGTATTCTTGCGATGGGAGGTGCCATTGTAATGTTATTTTTGTACCCCTTGTTGAATACCTCGATATTACGAAGTGGTAACTTTAGACCCGTTTATGCTGTAGTTTTTTGGCTTTTTGTTGCAGACTTTTGCTTATTGGGTTGGGCTGGAACCACTCCTGTTGATGATTATTTTAGGTTTATTGGTATCACGGTATCAGTTGGATATTTTTCTTTTTTTATTTTTGGTGGTTTGTTTGTTGGGTGGTTGGAAAAACTTTTAATGTTGCATGCTATCAAAATGGATGATCCGAATAAAGGTTGTTCAACAAGTTTAAATCATTTAGCAACTACCCCAAGTTACAAGGTGAGGGTGGGCGATTATTTGACCCCTAGAGATATCTCATAAATAAGTTGATATTAATTATACACGTGTCTCATGAACATATTAAAAAGAGCTAATACTTTATTTATTTATTTATTATTTGTTTTTTCTATATTTAAACCTTATAATATGGCGCATATGGACGCACCGCATCCGTGGCAAGTTGGTTTTCAAGATCCGGCTACCCCAATTATGGAGGGTATTATTTCTTTTAATGGTTTGTTAATGACTTTCATGCTACTTATAGCTTGTTTTGTTGGTTGGTTACTTTATCAATCCTTAACCCTATTCAATGAATCAGTTAATCCGGAGCCTGCAAGCTTTAATCATTCTACTTTACTTGAAATTGTTTGGACAATTGTACCAGCTGGTATTTTGATGATCATTAGTGTACCTTCATACAATTTGCTTTATGCTATGGAGGAGGTTATTGATCCTAGTTTGACGATAAAAGTTGTTGGCCACCAATGGTATTGGTCGTATGAATATTCTGATTTTGAATTAGTACCAAAAGTAACTAAAGAAAATCTAGATTTGGTTCAAAAGCGTGTTAAAAGTTTAACAGATTGGTTGGACTACATTGAAAACAATAAAGAAGATAAAAATCTACAAAATATTCATACCCCTTTTAATTCTGAAATGGGTAAAGAGAAATTATACATAACAGATATTGAATTGGAGGAGCTTAAAGCGGGGTGGGAAAATGCCAAGAGAGAATTGCGCGAGGCAGGTTTGCATCTTAATAGTGTTAAATCAGATTTTAAATTGGCCCGTGTAGATTTAGCTGCGGCTAAACTTAATAAATCTAGTGCAGAGGTAATTAAAGCTAGAACAGAACTCTCTGAGTTTAGTTCGTCTTTTAAAAGACCTAATATTCTTCTCAAAGATGGATTCGACGGTTGGGACGAAAAGTTAAGGTTAAAAACTAAAGAAAACTTAGATATTCTTAAAGCAAGGTTGTTAAAAGCAGAACAAGAATTTGAGGGTGATTCCTCTATATTTGATATATTATCTATTGGTTTAAGTCCAAAGGATTTAGCTACCTCTAATGCCGTGTCAAAAAGCGCTGAGTTAGAATTTAATTATTTCGGTGATAAATTAGCAGTTCCATTTTTAAGATCAGACGAGGCTGGGGAAATTTTAAGTAAAGCTAACAGTAAATTTGAATCCGCTCAGTCCCTTTTTGAGTCGAGCAAAAAAAAACTAGAAAAAGCGGTTTTTACTTTTGATAAATTGAAAGAGGATTTCTGTAAAAAAGATATTGAATTTTTAGGTTATTTAGGTTTAAAGGGCGAGTTTGATACCAGTGCTTTAGATTTTATCAATATTGATTTAAATGAGCACAATTTGGGCCAAATTAGTGACACGTCTTTAGAAAGATTTTCCTTGGCTAAAGACGAGCTTTGTAGAGCCAAAAGTCGAATTATTAAAATTAGTGAGGAGTTGGCAAAAATTAACAATAGATTAGAAATAGCCGGAGGCCATGCTAAAGATGTTCGTAAATCTCTTACGGACACACCTTTTGTTGAACATAGGGACAAAATTAGTCGTCTAAAGGTTTCAGAAACCTATTTTGACAATTTTACTTGGGATCGTCATAAAACTGATTTGCTGGAATATGAGAATAAATTAAGATATGGTGGGGTTGCACTTGAGGAGGCCAAAAAAATTATGGACGAGGCTCTCCTTTATCTTTGCAACAGTATTGAAAGCACCATAAAAGCCGAGTTGGTAAATAATCAAACACCATTGCATTTTTCTCAGGTCATGGACTTACCTGTGTTGGAATTGGGGGGGGGTCATGATAAAAGAAATATTTTGGCACTAGAAAATTGTATTTTAAAAGTGGCAGATGAAAAACTTTTACCCGGGGGTAAAGTATCTGATTTGTTGAGTGATAAAATTTCGTCAGATTTAAAACAATTTAAATCAGAGTATGGTGTAGAGCAATTAAAATTAAAGTTTATAAATGAATTTAATGATGAGAGTATTTATACTAAGTATATAGATTTTTCTGTTAATAAAATTAAGCATGAGGTAGATATGGCAGAAGGAGATTACAATGAGCTTATTGATACCTCAGCAAAAATAAAAGCTTTTATAAAAAAGATTGAATGGCAATTAAAAAAAGTTTGTCCTATTAAACCGATAGAACAAATGTTGTTTAAAAATATGCCGGGGGGAGGGTTTAAAGGGGCTCACTATGATGTTGATTCTCATGTTAAATCTTTTAAAATTTTTTTATCTGAGTTACGGCTACTTGATATAAAGTTGAATCCTAATATAATAGCTACTAGGTTACGAACTCTTTTATTGCAATCAAAAATCGATTTAGAAAATTTAAAGTTATTTTCTGCTTTTCTTGAAAAAACTATTAAAGAAGATGGTAGTAAAATTGACAGAGATGCTTTAGTTTTGATGTATATTAATAGTACAGGAAGTTCTTCAGAAATTGACTCTGAGTTAAGCTCCACTACCGATTCTATAGGTAAAGGTGGAAGTGCCAATAATAACCCAAAGGATGTTAATAGGTCTTATAATGATATTAGAGAAGTTTTAGACGTTTTTGGAGAAAAACACTTAGCTTCTAATCAAACTAATCTTTTGCTTGATATTTTACAAATGCTTAAAGATATGGTTTATACTTTAGATGAAACGGATATCAATAAGTTAAGAAATTTTTTGTATAAATTATTGACTACAATAATTGAGGAAGATTCAAGTATTCATCAAATTTTAAAAGAAGAAATTAATTTGATTTTAGATCTCATTAAAGAACCATCTGAGGATGGGGAGGGCTTTGAAAGACAACGTATAAATTTTGATTCGTATCTTATTGGAGAAGAAGATTTGATTATCCCTGAGCCACATAGTGTAGGAAAAGCCGGTAAGGTTTTTCGCCTATTAGAAGTAGATAATCGTCTTTTTGTTCCTATTAATACACATATACGTGTTTTGGTTACTTCGGCTGATGTTTTACATTCTTGGGCGGTTCCTAGTCTGGGGATAAAAGTAGACGCGTGTCCCGGTCGATTGAATCAAGTTTTTCTTTTTGTAAAAAGGGAGGGTGTATTTTATGGCCAATGTAGTGAGATTTGTGGTGTTAACCACGGATTTATGCCTATCGTGGTACAAGCGGTCAACCAAGATGATTATTTAACTTGGGTCGGAAAAAGGTTATGCTCTTAAATTCTTTGTTTTTGCTTCTAATTATTGGTGTTTTTGGTTTAATTATTATACCTGCCGAGCATCGATTGCTGCTACGACAATTTTCTCTGTTTATTACTGCATTGGTTTTTATTTTATCTCTTTTTTTGTGGTTGGGCTTTGATCATTCGACGTCTAAATTTCAATTTGTGGTTAACAATTTGTGGTTACCTGTATCAAATATAAATTTAGTTTTAGGTATTGACGGTATTTCTTTATTTTTTCTTTTGTTGACTACGCTAATTTTTCCTTTATGTCTTTTAGCTTCGTGGACTTTTGAAAAAGGGAATTTAAAAATTTATCTCATCAGTTTTTTAAGTATGGAATTAGTTTTGCTTCTGGTATTTACAAGTTTGGATCTTTTATTTTTTTATATTTTTTTTGAAGCCGTTTTAATACCGATGTTTTTAGTTATTGGTATATATGGTTCACGTCAACGCAAAATAAGAGCTGCTTATATGTTTTTTTTGTATACACTATTCGGATCCTTGTTTATGCTTGTTGGGGTTGTGTATATTTACTTGTCTGTTGGCAGCACCAGTTATGAGATATTATCAATTACAAAGTTTTCTAATTATACTCAAAGGTGGTTGTGGTTAGCTTTTTTTGCATCTTTTGCTGCTAAAGTACCGATGTTGCCCGTTCATATTTGGTTACCAGAAGCTCATGTAGAAGCACCTACGGCAGGGTCGGTAATTTTAGCTGGGATTCTTTTAAAATTAGGATCCTATGGATTTTTGCGTTTTTCATTGGGTCTTTTCCCTCAAGCGTGTATCTATTTTACACCGTTTGTTTTTAGTCTAAGCGTTTTGGGTGTAGTTTATACGTCTTTGACAGCTATCCGTCAAACAGATCTAAAACGTCTAATCGCATACACATCGGTTGCTCATATGAATTTAGTTATGATAGGTTTATTTAGCGGCACAGTAATTGGGGTAGAGGCCGCAATATTACAAAGTTTAAGTCACGGGTTTGTTTCTTCCGCCCTTTTTCTTATAATTGGGGTTCTGTATGACAGGTGGCATACCAGAGGTGTTAATTATTATGGGGGGTTAACGCATACAATGCCCATTTTTATAATAGTTTTTCTTTTTTTTACAATGGCCAATCTAGGCTTACCTGGGACCTCTAGTTTTGTTGGGGAATTTCTTTTGTTAGTGTCGGCTTTTGACGCCAATACGACAGCGTGTTTTTTTGCCGCTACATCTATGATTCTCGGGGGTGTTTATTCCCTTTGGTTATTTAATAGAATAGCTTATGGTAATATTAAACTTGTAGGTTGTGATTTAAACTACAGAGAATTCGTAGTTTTTTTACCATTGCTGTTAGGTACGGTTTTTATGGGTTTATATCCAGATCTCTTCTTTTCTGTAATGCATGCATCAGTTTCGAATTTAGTATGGGTTGACCTGTGGGTGTAAAGAATTGATCGCAATATTTGTAGAAGTTATTTGTTGGTAATCTTAAGTTCTTTTCGTCTAATGGTTAGGATATTGTCTCTATGAGATGATGGTGCGGGTTCAAGGCCCGTAAAGAACTGAAATGTATTTAAACATAGTTTTTTTACCCCTTTTAGGATCTATTATATCAGGGTTTTTTGGACGTTTTATCGGGGTATACGGTTCTTGTTTTATCACAGTATTCTGCGTGGGTTTAACCTTTTGTTTAAGCTGTTTGTCGTTTTACGAGGTAGGACTGGCAGGAAGTGGTACCTACCTTTCTTTAATGACCTGGTTGGAATCAGACTCTTTTCATGTCGAGTGGGCTTTTTGTTTTGATAGTTTGACTGTCGTGATGCTTATTGTTGTTACCTTTATTTCGACTTTAGTTCACATTTATTCTACAGAGTATATGGGGGAAGACCCACATCTGCCACGTTTTGTGAGTTATTTGTCGTTGTTTACATTTTTTATGCTAGTATTGGTAACTGCTGATAATTTTGTTCAAATGTTTGTTGGGTGGGAGGGTGTTGGCCTTTGTTCTTATTTACTTATTAATTTTTGGTTTACTCGAATACAAGCTAATAAAGCCGCTATAAAAGCTATGATAGTTAATAGAATTGGGGATTTCGGATTAGCCCTAGGTATTTTTACGATTTTTATTTGTTTTGGCGCTTTAGATTACGCCACAGTTTTTGCGTTTTCTCCTCAATTAACGTCTTGTACTTTGTCTTTTTTAAATATAGAATTTAAGGCTTTAGATCTTATAGGGGTTCTTCTATTTATCGGTGCTGTTGGTAAATCAGCCCAGCTTGGTTTACACACTTGGTTGCCTGATGCCATGGAAGGCCCTACACCGGTTTCAGCTCTTATTCATGCCGCTACTATGGTTACAGCTGGTGTTTTTTTATTAGCCCGTTGTTCTCCTCTTTTAGAATATTGTTCAGGGGCTCTTATCTTGATAAGTGTGGTAGGTGGTATGACTGCTTTTTTTGCAGCTACTACAGCTTTGGTTCAAAATGATCTTAAACGAGTTATCGCATATTCTACGTGTAGTCAGCTGGGCTATATGATATTTGCCTGTGGTTTGTCCAATTATTCTGTTGCTGTTTTTCATTTAGCTAATCATGCTTTTTTTAAAGCTCTTCTTTTCCTTAGCGCGGGTTCGGTGATACATGCCGTAGGAGACGAACAAGATATGAGAAAAATGGGTGGTTTGCGCCGCTTATTACCATTTACTTATGCGATGATGGTAATTGGTTCATTGGCTTTAATGGGTATGCCTTTCTTGACAGGATTTTATTCTAAAGATGTTATTCTTGAAATAGCCTATGCCACTTATTCGGTTCCTTCTCATTTTAGCTATTGGTTAGGGAGTTTTGCTGCTTTTTGTACAGCTTTTTATTCAATTAGGTTAATTGCTCTATGTTTTTTAGTGGAGCCTAATGGTAGTCGTAAACTATTGCTTTCAGCATCAGAAGGGGGTAAAGCCATAGGGTTCGTGTTAGGTTTATTGGCAATACCTAGTATTTTTATTGGGTATTTTAGTCGCGATTTGTTTATAGGGTTAGGTACTAATTTTTGGGGTGGTTCCTTATTTTGTCTTCCATCCAATTTAAGTTTAATTGATGCTGAATTTATGTCAATTTTTTCAAAGATTCTTCCATTATGTTTTAGTATTGCCGGTGGTGTTTTATCATTTATATTGTATCGATATTACAACTACAATATGTATTTTTGGAAAACTTCTCTAGTAGGGCGTAAGTTTTATATTTTTTTAAGTCGAAAATGGTTCTTTGATAAAATTTATAATGAATTTATAAGTCAGAATATACTTGATTTCGGATATCACTTTACTTATAAATCTATTGATCGTGGTCTTATTGAAAGTTTAGGTCCTTTTGGTTTATCAAATATATTGACGAGTCAAGTACAGCAGGCACGTGTTTGGCATTCTGGATATTTATACCATTATTTAGTTATTTTTGTTTGGGGTAATATTTTGTTTGGATTATGGTTTTTATTTGGTTTTCCTTCTTTGCGAGTTGGAGTGTTGCTTGTATTCTCTATATTATGGTTGACCCTATAATTTTTATATTCCTTATGATTCTTGGGGCTGGTTTGGGTGTTAAAGTTACTAGCACGCAAAATCCTGTGTACAGCGGCCTCTATTTAGTTTTACTTTTTTTTTTAGGATCAGCCATTTCTTTCCTACTAGGTGTCGAATTTATGGCTTTATTATTTCTTTTGGTTTACGCGGGTGCTATTGCTGTTTTAGTATTATTTGTTGTTATGATGTTAGATGTTAAGGCTATTGAGACTGTGTGGTCTTCGGGGCAAAAACAGCTTTTTTATATTGGTAGTTTTCTTTTTTTTCTTGTTTTTATAGGAAGTTCCTATAATTTACCTTTTTTGTTACAATCAGGAGCTAATTGGGTTATATCTATTTTAGTGTCTTTTAATTTGGTACAAGGTGAGGATAATTTAAAAACAACGATCAATATTTTATTTGATAAAGATCTTGCTGACTTTTTTTATTTGTGTTTTTATAATGATATTGTAAATGGTTCTTTTTTAAATAACACCTCATGGTTTGTTAATTTTGATTCTTCTTCTGCTTTGAATGATCCCAGTTATCTTTTGTACTCCACCCATGCTATCTTGTTGATAATTGCTGGAATTGTTCTTCTAATAGCTATGGTTGGGGCCATTAGTTTAACACTTCAAAAAAATTGTCCGGATTCTTTGCATAAACAACTAGGTAGAGAATCGAAAAACGCTATTTTTATGGTCCAGGATAAGTCTTCCACTAATTCTTTAAACTTGCATCATTTAAAAGGTGCTTCTTAAAATGATTAACATTACTATAAATGAACTTTTAATTTGGGTAAAAAAGGGGTCTACTGTAATTCAAGCATGTGAAGCCGCTGGTGTTAAAATACCTAGATTTTGTTATCATGATAAACTTTTTATTGCAGGTAACTGTAGAATGTGCCTTGTAGAGGTTGGTAATTCCCCAAAACCCCAAGCTTCTTGCGCTTTACCCTTTCTGCCAAATATGAGAATTTTTACTAACACGGCTTTAGTACACAAAGCGCAAGAATTCGTTATGGAATTTTTGCTTTTACATCATCCTCTCGATTGTCCTGTATGTGATCAAGGTGGTGAGTGCGAACTTCAAGAGCAAAGCTTTAACTACGGTTCTGATCGGGGAAGGTTTTTTTTTTTTAAAAAGTCATTAGGGGACACTTTTTGGGGTAGCCTAATAAAAACAGTTTTAAGGCGTTGTATCGTATGTACTCGTTGTGTTCGGTACACTTCTTTAATTGGTGGTAGTGATATAATAGGTACTTCTAATCGTGGGGGTAATTCTGAGATTGGTATGTTTAAGGAAAATGTTCTTAAAACAGAAACGTCTGGTGGAATTATTGAACTTTGTCCTGTATGTTGGTCCGGTTTTATTTTTAGTCAGTAATCTCATGTTTTTTTTGCGAGAGTATTCCCCAGCTTTAATCTATTTATGTTTTAGTCTTATACTGGCTTCTATTATTTTTGGAGCTTCTTATACCTTAGCTTTAGCTGAATCAGACAATGAAAAATTGTCTTCATATGAGTGCGGATTTGATCCATACGAAGATGCTCGTAATGCATTTGATGTTCGTTTTTATCTTGTAGCTATTCTTTTTCTTCTTTTTGATATAGAAACAGTTTTTATTTTTCCTTGGGCCGCTTCTTTAAGCCAATTGCCGCCAATTGGTTATTGGTCTGTAATTGATTTTCTTTTTGAACTTGTTATCGGATTTATATACGCTTGGCAAATAGGTAGCTTGGATTGGGAATGAAAAATCAGGATTCGAAAAGGCGTAATTTATTTTTTTTACACGAGTCAAGGCGCAAAACTCTTAATGTTGTCGCGGCTAATCAAAATTTAAGTATTTTTTTACGTTGGTGGGCTCAATTAGAAAAATCAAAGTTGCCTCGGCAAAGCAGTATATGTAGGGTTAAGAATAGGTGTGTCGAAACACATAGATCCCGTTCTGTCATTAATGTGTATAAGTTATCTAGATTGGAATTTCGGCGTTTAGCCTCTCGAGGTTTCTTTCTAGGAATGCGTAAGTCTTCTTGGTAAAGTTTTTAGAGTTTTGATATTTTATAGCAACAATTTATTTTACCTATATTATTAATAGAATTTGCTAGCACTATTAAGATAATATTTAGATGCCTCAATTCGATACTATAACTTTCTTTAATCAAGTTTTTTGGTTAGTCCTTATTGTTTTTAATTTTTATTTTATAATTTTACGTTTTATGCTTCCTTCTTTGGCGTTTAGTCTTAAATCAAGAAATAAGAATTTAAGATTTACGGAAGAGTCGCGTTAATATTTAAAAGTTTTTACAAACTATATAGGAGATGTGGCTGAGTGGCTGATAGCCTTGGTTTGCTAAATCAATCTATATTTTTAATGTAGCGTGGGTTCGAATCCCACCATCTCCCTTAAAGGTAACATTTTAGAAAAAGTAACTCAGATGGTAGAGTACTGGTTTGTCGTACCAGTGGTCGCGGGTTCGAATCCCGTCTTTTTCGTCGGTTAATTAATTAAAGGGGATATAACTTAATTGGTAGAGTGTGCGCTTTGCAAGCGTAAAGTTGAGAGTTCAAATCTCTCTATCTCCAAATAGTAAATGGGTAACTTGGCTGTATGGTATCAACTATATGGGGTTTTGCAGGTTCGAATCCTGTATTACCTGATGAGCTTTTCAGGCAATCTAGTCTATAAATGTGAAGTTTGGTCTTCGTCTGCAAATATCAAAAGTTTAAAATTAGTATTATTTTTGTTGCCGTTTTTTCAAAAGTATAGAGGACTGTCTATTAATATTAAAAAGTTTACATTGCTTAGGTCGCCTTTGGGAAATAAGAGGTCTAAAGACCAATTTGAGAAACGTGAGCATCGTATGTATTTTTACGTAGAAAGCAATAAACCTTCTAATATTTTAGCATATGTACACATATTAACTTTTTTAAATGAAGTTAAATGTAAAGTTAAAGTATCTAATAAATTATTAGGTTAAAGTTCAACTACAGAAGGATAAGTGGCCGAGTGGTTTATGGCACCAGTTTTGAAAGCTGACGCAGACAAACTGCCGTGGGTTCGAATCCTACCTTATCCTAAATTTATTTATGAGAATAAAAGTTAAACAAAAATTATTAGGTCATATCTTGTCAGATGGTAGTTTTCGCTTCGCTTATGAGGATAATATTTTACCAGAATTATTTAAAATAATAACTTTAGATATTGCCAATCATTTTGTTTGGACCGGTAAAGGCCCTAAAGAACAAACAGAGATTACAAGTTTTGTTGAGCGGTTTAACAAACAGGTATAAGTGTAATCATTTTCACATGATGTACAAAAATTAATAATCTTTAAGTAATTTACCCGTAATACTAAGATAAGGTAAAACCAAGTGTTGGTTAAAGATTTTCGCATCTTATTAAGTACCTAGTTATTTATACATTAGGATATGAAAAGGTGTAATTACAATAAATTGTCTAAATTTTAGATAATTAAATAAACTGAGTTTGATCCTAGCTCAGAGTGAAGGCTATAAGCCTGCTTGAATACATGCGAGTTGAATGGTTTTGCGCCATAGCGTACGGGTGAGTAAAAGGTCAGTATCTACCCCTAACTTTGGAATAATTCTATCTCTCAGGGGAGAAATAATTGGAAAAATACCAAATAAATTATAAAAGGTACGCCGGTTGGGGATGATTAGATTTAGTATTAGGTAGTCGGTTGGGTTAGGCCTACCGAGCCAAAGATGCTTAGTTGGTCTGTGAGGACGATCAATCACACTGGGACTGAGACAAGGCCCAGGTTTCATTTGAAGGCAGCAGTAAGGAATATTGGACAATGAGCGAAAGCTTGATCCAGCAAGGCTTGGTGAGGGATTGAAGGCTAAGGTTGTAAACCTCTTTTTTAACTGAGGATAATGACATTAAGTTAAGAATAAGTCCCGACTAACTTCGTGCCAGCAGTCGCGGTAATACGAAGGGGGCTAGCCTTATTCGTCATAACTGGGCGTAAAGGGTCCGTAGGTTGCTCTTTGTAATGTTATAGGTCAAATCCTTTAGCTAAACTAAAGAAAGGTCTTTAATACAGAAGAGCTTGAGTCTGATAAAGGATAATGGAATTTTTCAACGAGGGGTAAAATCCATAGAAGTGGAAACGAACATCAAATGCAAAAGCGATTATCTAGTTCAGCACTGACGCTGAGGGACGAAGGCATAGGTAGCGAACAGGATTTGAGACCCTGGTAGTCTATGCTGTCAACGATGAATGCTAGTTTTTAAATTATTAGAAGCTACAGCTAAGGCATTAAGCATTCCGCCTGAGGAGTACGAGCGCAAGCTTAAAAATCAACGGAATTGGCGGGGGTTCAAACAAGTGGTGGAGCATGTGGTTTAATGCGATAATACGCGCGCAACCTTACCAGTTCTAGTAAGTCTGTCGTTCTTGCGGAGACGTTTCGAATTTTGGGACTTTCAGGTGTTGCATGGCTGTCGTCAGCTCGTGTCGTGAGATGTACGGTTAATTCCTGTAACTGAGCGCAACCCTTATCTTTTTTTTTTTACTTCAATAGAGGATAAAAATTTCTAAGAGACGGCCAGCCATAAGCGGGAGGAAGGTAGGGATGAGGTCAAGTCCTCATGGCCCTGATGAACTGGGCTACACACGTGCTACAATGGGAAGAACAATAAGTTGCAAAGACGTAATTCAAAGCCAATCTTTAAATCTTTTCTTAGTTCGGATTAAGGGCTGCAACTCGCCCTTATGAAGTTGGAATCACTAGTAATCGCGGATCAGGATGTCGCGGTGAATATGTCACTGGGCCTTGCACACACCGCCCGTCACGTCCTGGAAGTTGACTTGGCTGGAAGATTTTGGAATAAACCTTTTAAGCTCTATTACAAATAATACAAAATAAAAAATATTATAGAGGGCAAATAAGGAAGTTTCTTTTAAAGGACAGGTAAACAACTGGGATGAAGTCGTAACAAGGTAGTCGTAGGGGAACCTGCGGCTGGAATACACATATCTTAAGAAATTTGTTTCTATGCCTAGATTTATACCCGAACCCTTATCGAATTCGAGTGTCCTCGTCTAGGTAGCCACACATACTAGTTTTTCTGGGAACCATGGCTTCTTAAAGTTTTAAGTTAGACCTAATTAAAAAGTTTGCGTTATAGAGCAGTTAGGTTAGCTCACCAGGCTCATGCCCTGGAAGCCGTAGGTTCAAATCCTGCTGACGCTAAGTTTATTGTTGGCTATTTGATGGTTAAGAAAAAAAAAGAATTTGAAAAAAAGTTAAAACATTTTACAATAAATTTTGGGCCTCAGCACCCAGCAGCACATGGGGTTCTTCGTCTTATTTTGGAGTTAAATGGTGAGGTGGTACAGCGTGCTGATCCTCATATTGGATTACTTCATCGGGGTACCGAAAAATTAATTGAGTCTAAAACATTTGTTCAAGCCTTGCCGTATTTTGATCGTTTGGATTATGTGTCAATGATGTGCCAGGAACACACATATGTTTTGGCTGTTGAAAATTTATTACAAGTAAGTGTACCGAAACGTGCTCAGTATATTAGAGTTCTTTTTGCTGAAATCACCAGGATATTAAATCATTTGTTGGCGGTTGGTTGTCACGCTATGGATGTTGGTGCTATGACTCCGTTTTTGTGGTCATTTGAGGAAAGAGAAAAATTAATGGAGTTTTATGAAAGAGTCAGTGGTGCTCGTATGCATGCCAGTTATTTTAGACCTGGGGGTGTAAGCCAGGATATAGGCTTGGGATTACTGGATGATATTTTTGCTTTTGTAGGTCAGTTTGGTCAGAGGTTGGATGAAATGGAAGAAATGCTTACGGATAATCGAATATGGCAAGAAAGGTTGGTAGATATTGGAGTTGTTACGGCGGAAGAGGCTATTGATTGGGGATTTTCGGGTGTTATGCTTAGGGGGTCAGGGGTTAAATGGGATTTAAGAAAAAATGAGCCCTATGAAATTTATTCTGATTTGAGGTTTAAAGGGGTTGTTGGTAAAACTGGTGATTGCTATGACCGATACTTGGCACGAGTTGAAGAGATGCGTCAATCTTTAAGCATTATTCACCAATGTATTAATAATATGCCAATGGGGGGTGTTAAAGTGGATGATGCGAAAATATCTCCTCCATCGCGGAGTGATGTGAAGCAAAGCATGGAATCTTTAATTCATCATTTTAAGTTATATACAGAAGGTGTTTCGGTGCCGCTTGGTGAGACTTATACGGCTACAGAAGCACCCAAGGGTGAATTTGGTGTTTATTTGGTGTCCGATGGAAGTAATCGGCCATATAGGTGTAAAATTAAAGCCCCGGGATTTTCGCATTTACAGGGTCTTAATTTTATGACTAAATCTCACATGTTGGCTGATGTTGTGACTATTATAGGTACACAAGATATTGTTTTTGGGGAAGTTGACCGTTAATAACCGTATTTTGCTAAGGATATTTAGGTGTTCGAGAGATAACGTAGTGGTAGCGTGTTCGCTTTGGGAGTGAAAAGTCGTAGGTTCGAATCCTACTCTCTTGATTTTATTATTGAAATACCCTGTTAGGTTTATCT